AGTTAAGCCCCTAGTATAAAAAATATCTATGTAACCACGATTATATGACCAATTGTATATTACATTTTTTATTTGATCCAATAGAATTCTCCTAGGTCTCCTTTTTACAAAAAAATTGATTAAGTTCAAATTCTGGAAAGATGAATAAACAGACCCATAGAAAATGGATGCTATGAATAGTCCGAAAAGGGATACACTTACTGAAAAAATAGCATTCGTCAAAAATTCGTACCAATCCACAGAATTATTTTGGAAAGGGTTTGTCAATGTAGTTAACCATTTCGATAATATATCAAAATATATTACTCCTTGATCAAAAGGAATTCCTATTAATCCAACGACCAAAGTAAATAGTACTAATACAAGCAGAGGAAATAGCACAGTATTTTCCGATTCATGAGGATACATGTAAGTGTATTTATTTTGAAAGTACGTACGAAAGTATTGCATCCGATTTATTACATTATTATAAATTTTATTTTGATATGTACCCTTTGAAAAAAATGAAAAAAAGAATACCTTATTATTAATATTTCTTTTTAAGATTAAGAAAGGTAAATTTTCATTGTCTATTTTAAGTGGTTCTCTCCCCCATACAGATACAGACATTGAACAGAACAAGCTACGCTTAGTGCTACTATAATTTTGAAAATGAACGCGCAAACAGCCATCAAAAGTAAGTAAATACACTCGAAACATATAAAATGCGGTTAATCCTGCTGTGAAATAAGCTATTATTGCGAAAATTGGTGAATACAACCAACTATCAGTAAGAATTTCATCTTTGGACCAAAAACAAGCAAGAGGTGGAATACCACAAAGAGAAAGTGTACCTAATAAAAACGTGATTCTTGTAACTGGAACATATTTTTTTAAACCACCCATAAGAACCATATTCTGACTTTTATCCGGCGAATATCCAACAACGGGTTCCATTGAATGAATAATAGATCCGGATCCCAAAAACAATAAAGCTTTAGAATAGGCATGAGTGATCAAATGAAATAAAGCAGCTCGATAAGAACCTATACCTGGGGCTAACATAATATAACCCAATTGAGACACTGTCGAATAGGCTAAACTTCTTTTAATGTCTCCTTGAGCAAGAGCCAAAGTAGCTCCTAATAATAGTGTTATTATACCTATTAAAGAAATGAGATTCATTATGTAAGGTATGACTATAAAAAGAGGACGAAGTCGTGCTACAAGAAAAATTCCGGCTGCTACCATAGTAGCAGCATGAATAAGAGCCGAAATGGGAGTAGGTCCCTCCATAGCATCAGGTAACCACACGTGAAGGGGAAATTGTGCGGATTTAGCAACTGCACCAAGAAATAATAAACAGGCACATAAAATAGCAAATTTTAAATTGACCCCATTATTATGGATCAAGTTATTAACTATTTCGAACAAATCTCTAAATTCTAAACTACCTGTTATCCAATAAAAACCTAAGATTCCTAATAATAAACCAAAATCACCTACACGATTAATTACAAAAGCTTTTTGACAGGCACTTGCTGCAATAGGTCGTGTGAACCAAAAACCTATTAATAAATAGGAACACATTCCCACTAGTTCCCAAAAAATATGAATTTGTATCAAATTGGAACTAGTAACTAATCCCAACATGGAAGTATTGAAAAAACTCATATAAGCAAAAAATCTCAGATATCCCTGATCGTGAGACATATAATTGTCACTATACATAAGAACCATGATTCCAACAGTAGAAATTAGTAATGACATAATAGAAGTAAGTGGATCGATCAAGTATCCGAACTCTAAGGAAAAATCATTATTGATGGTCCAAGAACATAGATATTGATAGATAAAACTTCCATTTATTTGCTGAATAGCCAAATTGACCGAAAACCCCATAACCATACTTAGCAGTAAAACACTAACAAAAGCCCACATACGACGAATATTTTTTGTTGCTGTCGGAACAAACAGAAGTCCAAATCCTATTGACATAGTAACTGGAAGTGGAAGAAAGAGTATTATATACGCATATTGATATGTATGTTCCATAAAAAAAGAAATTCGAATTTTTCTCTTATTTTATATTTTATAAATTGAAAATTTCATTGTTTTCAATTCACCAATTATTCCAAGGGAACAATAAAAAAAATGACAATCGGTTGGCATGGCAAAGCAAATAGCAAATAATATGATCAAATAACTAAGAAAATATTACTGCTCAATAGTAAAGATAGATACTTAATTAAGATACAAAATATGAAATTTTGAATCATACTACTAGTATATACTAAATTTAAGTAAAGAAAAAGTTACACCAAAACAGTATTTGATATTTGATTCGAATATGGATCATATTGGCCACTAATAACTCGACTCAAAAAAATGAAAAACCTAGTTATTTTAGTTAATTTATTTGAAATGTTACGAATTTTATTAAATGGCTTCAAATCTAATAAGTAAAACTTTTGTTTATTAAGATCCAGGGAATCTTTTGTTTAACTACTTTAGTATTAACCAAGTATTAACCAGTGTTAATACGATATGTTATATGATATATATGTATATATTTATATAGTTATATAGAATTTATCTATGATTTATTATTATATATTTGTATGTTATGAAATGTTTTATGAAAATGAAAAAAAAAAACGAAAATAAAACTATTATTGGCGCAATAAGTATAGATAAAAAGAAAGAACAATCTATTTTTTTGAACAATACATGTCTTTCACATAGAACAATAAAAATTAGTAACTTTTTTTTTTAATGGCGGTTCCAAAAAAACGCACTTCTATATCAAAAAAACGTATTCGTAGAAATATTTGGAAGAAAAGGGGGTATTTAGCTGCAATAAAAGCTTTTTCTTTAGCTAAATCGGTTTCTACTAGGCATTCAAAAAGTTTTTTTGTGCAACAAAAAAATAATAAAGCCCTGGAATAATTTGAATACACACAACACGAAAAAATTTAAACTTTTTAAGATGAATGATTCACATTAACTAATGAACTCTTGCATATTAGTTAATAATAACTGTTGCGGTATGTGGAATACCAATTCTTTTGTCTATAGACAGAATTATTACTATAGATAAAAGACAAAAGAATTAGCAATAGACAGATGCTACGGGGTTCTAAGTATTATTTTTTATTTTCATTAGAATATATATATTTAATTCATGAGATGGTTGTTTTTTTCCTATCAATTGTACTTTTTTCAATAAAAAAATCGAATAAATTGGAAAAAGTACAATTGTAATAGAGATTGAAATTCTTTTGTTATATGCCTAGCCCCAAAACCTAATTGATTTGAGAAATATGTTATCATAAATGTAGAATTATTTACACAATAGGGAATAGTAATATTTAATAATAATAAGTAAGGTATCGAAATTGTTAGAAAAATTTCTTGATTTAATGATGAAATTGTGATACATATGAAATAGTAGGTATAGTTATTTGATTTTGTTCGTTACTAAAATCCATTTTTTTTGTATCCATGAACAAAATCATCAAAAAAAGATAAAAAAAAGATGATTCCATTCTGAGTTCTATATCTCATATGAGAGCAAAACTATCCAGTTCTAACTGTTACGGAAAAATTTTATAGGACGTGAAAATTGATTGTTAAAACTGAACCCTATGACGATAGATCATTGATTGAGCATTCAAATAAAATATATATGTCTAATTTAGACTAGACACGAGTATTTATTCATCGATCCATGTTGAATCGTCGAATCTCGACGATTCAACATGAATCGACTATTATTATTTCAAGTAAGCCAAGCCGCCATGGTGAAATCGGTAGACACGCTGCTCTTAGGAAGCAGTGCTAGAGCATCTCGGTTCGAGTCCGAGTGGCGGCATCCCATAAAAGGGCAGAATAGATTCATTCTATAATATATTTAATTCCTGATTTCCATTTGGCAATGGGACCTTTTTTATGATATTTGTGACTTTAGAACATATATTAACTCATATCTCTTTTTCGATCATTTCAATTGTGATTACGATTCATTTGATGACCTTATTAATCCCCAAAATTGCAGGATTATGTGATTCGTCGGAAAAAGGGATAATATCCACTTTTTTCTCTATAACAGGATTATTAATTACTCGGTGGATTTATTCGGGGCATTTTCCGTTAAGTAATTTATACGAATCATTAATCTTCCTTTCGTGGAGTTTCTCCATTATTCATATGATTCCCTATCTTAGGAATTATAAAAATGATTTAAGCGTAATAACCGTACCAAGTGTTATTTTTACTCAAGGCTTCGTCACGTCATGTCTTTCAACTGAAATGCGACAATCCGCAATATTAGTACCTGCTCTAAAATCTCAATGGTTAATGATGCACGTAAGTATGATGTTATTGAGCTATGCAACTCTTTTATGCGGATCATTATTATCAGTCGCTCTTTTAGTTATTACATTTCGAAAAAACATGGATATTTTTTGTAAAAGGAAAAATTTATTAATTAAGTCATTTTTCTTTGCTGAGACCGAATATTTGAATAAAAAAAGAAGTGTTTTTAAAAACACCTCTTTTCTTTCATTTCGAAATTATTACAAATATCAATTGACTCAGCGTTTGGATTATTGGACTTATCGTATCATTAGTTTAGGGTTCATTTTTTTAACCATGGGCATACTTTCGGGAGCAGTATGGGCTAATGAGGCATGGGGATCCTATTGGAATTGGGACCCCAAAGAAACTTGGGCATTTATTACTTGGACCATATTCGCGATTTATTCGCATATTAGAATAAATATAAATTTTCAAGGTACCAATCCAGCACTTGTAGCTTCTATAGGATTTCTTATAATTTGGATATGCTATTTTGGGATCAATCTATTAGGAATAGGTCTACATAGTTATGGTTCATTCACATTACAATCTAATTGAATAAATTACATAAACATATATATAAAATACAAAGAAATACATAAGATAAGAATATCAGGCCATATATAATGAAAGTTTGTGCGAGTTTTGGAGAACTATGGAAGTGGTTCTCCAAAACTCGAGATGTATCTAATTACAATTTGAATTCACTTTTTTCCATTGTATGGGGAATAAAAAATAGTAAATGAAAACAAACCACAGAATTATAATACTTTCTCATTAATGAAAACTATCTATGAAAATAATTAGATAAAATACCTTCTATTTTATCAACTGATAGTGAGAAAACGCAATCCGGATAAATACCAATACCTATTACGGGTAAAAAGATACAGATCGAAACAAATAGTTCTCGCGGTCCAGAATCTACAAAAAAGGAGTTTGGGACATTGAATAACTTGTATCCATAGAACATCTGACGTGACATAGACAATAAATAAATAGGAGTTAATATCATTCCAATTGCCATTACAAAAGTAATTAGAATTTTTGGCATTAAAAGATATTTTGGACTGGTAATTATACCCAAAAATACTACTAATTCGGCAACAAAACCGCTCATTCCCGGCAATGCAAGAGAAGCCATCGAGAAACTACTAAACATAGTAAATATTTTTGGCATTGGAAGAGATATCCCACCCATTTCGTCTAGATAAACAAAACGTATTCTATCACAACTCGTTCCCGACAAGAAAAAAAGTGCAGCACCAATAAATCCATGAGAGAGTATTTGTAGAATAGCCCCATTAAGTCCTGTGTCGGTTATAGAACCAATTCCTATAATTATGAAACCCATGTGAGATACGGAGGAGCAGGCTATTCTCTTTTTTAAATTGCGTTGACCGAAAGAGGTTGAAGCTGCATAGATTATTTGTATCGTTCCAACTATCACCAACCAGGGAGAAAATAGAGAATGAGCGTGGGGTAATAATTCCATATTAATTCGAATCAATCCATATGCTCCCATTTTTAATAAGATTCCAGCTAGAAGCATACATGTACTGTAATGTGCTTCTCCATGGGTATCTGGTAACCATGTATGCAGGGGTATAATCGGCGATTTGACAGCATAAGCAATAAGGAACCCAAAATAGAATATTATTTCCAATGCTACAGGATATGATTGATTAGCTAATCTTTCAAAATCTAATGTTGGTTCATTGGAACCATATAAACCCATACCTAAAACTCCTATTAAGAGAAAAACAGAACCCCCTGCAGTGTACAAAATAAACTTTGTAGCCGAATACAAACGTTTCTTTCCCCCCCACATAGATAGAAGTAAGTAAACAGGAATTAATTCTAACTCCCACATGATGAAAAAAAGTAAAAGGTCTCGAGAAGAAAATAATCCTATTTGACCACTATACATTACTAACATTAGTAAATAGAACAATCGCGAATTCCGAGTAACTGGCCAAGCCGCTAAAGTTGCCAAAGTAGTGATAAATCCTGTTAGTAAAATGGGTCCTATGGAAAGTCCATCGATTCCCAGTCTCCAGTGAAAATCAAAAATATTTATACATTTGAAATCCTCCTCCAATTGGATTAATTGATCATCCAATTGGAAATGATAACAGAATACATAGGTTGTTAGGAGGAGTTCCATTAAACAAATACAAGTAGTATACCATCGAAAGACCTTATTCCCTTTATGGGGGAGAAAAAAAATGGAAGAAGCTGCAAATATTGGCAAAACGACAATTATTGTTAACCAAGGAAAATAACTCGTGATAAAGACAAGATACGCTTTGACCAGAAAAACCCGTGCTCGGAATAATATATTTTATCGAGTACGGGTTTTTGTCGGTAAAAAGGAATCAAATGATTCAAGTGGAGTTTTTTGTAACGTATCAATAAGATAGACCCATGCTCCGAGTTGTTTCATGCCATAAATAAACACGAACACTCAAAAAATTTGTTGGGCAAGCAGATTCACATCTCTTACAACCTACACAGTCCTCGGTTCTTGGCGCAGAAGCAATTTGTTTAGCTTTACATCCATTCCAAGGTATCATTTCCAATACATCTGTGGGACAGGCTCGTACACATTGAGTACACCCTATACATGTATCATAAATTTTTACTGAATGCGACATTGGGTCTACAAATTCCAGTTTTGAACATAAAACTTTTCGATCTGGTCTGGTAAAATCCATAGTAAATGAATCATATATTTATATTATAATATTATAAACACCAGACGAATCAGTGGTTTATCAAATTTTATTAATCCATCTTTAGATGGATTAATATTTCTAAATCTGTTCATAGGAAAGGGCTAAGAAATTCTGACTTTTCACAAACGTGGTCATAGCACATGCGAATTCAAATTGGTTAATCAGATCAATATGAATATATTATATAGATAAATTCTAAATTATACAATAAATATTATATATATGTCTTAATATGTCTTTATTTATATGGTTATTTATGATTATTGCTACTAATTATTCAACAAGTTGGATTGATTGATACGAGTTGATTTTCTGTTACGGTAGATCGACGAAACAATAGCTAGACCAATAGCTGCTTCAGCAGCTGCAACAGCTATAACAAAGATTGAGAAAATGTCTCCTTTTAATTGTCGACTATCAAATAAATCAGAAAATGTTACGAGATTAATATTAACCGAATTTAGTATAAGATCAAGACACATAAGTGCTCTAACCATGTTTCGACTTGTGATCAATCCATAGATACCGATAGAAAATAAATATACACTCAAAACTAGTACATGTTCGAACATCATTGACTAATTCCTCATCAAATTTCAATACGAATAACAATTCAACCGATTCACTTGACTAAAATAGAACAATTACAAAAGAAAAGAGGGTATTGGCAATAAATTTAACGAAAACCTTTCTATTTTTTATTTGATTTAGAATTTGAAATTCTAAGTATTTATTATTGACGAGCCATAGTAATTGCACCTATTAAAGAAATTAAAAGAATTATCGAAATAAGTTCAAACGGAAGATAAAAATTTGTTGATAAATGAATCCCAATTTGTTGAACATTACTTATTAGGTCCTGTTCTATAATTTGGTTTGATCTTGTAGTCCAAATAATCCCGTACCATGATGTATCTGGGATAGTAGTAATTAGTGAAAAAAAAATACTTGTACAAACCACTGAAGTGACCCCATCCCCAATGGTCCAAAGATGGGAATCATTAGAATATTCTGAACCACTTATGAACATTACAGCAAATATAATTAAGACATTTATGGCTCCCACATAAATAAGGAGCTGCGCAGCAGCTACAAAATAGGAGTTTGATGAAATATAGAATAAGGATATACAAAAAAGAACCCATCCCAATGAAAAGGCAGAATAAATTAGATTGGTAAGTAATACTACTCCCAAACCCCCTAATATAAGAACTGATCCCAGAAATATTACAAGAATATCATGTATTGGTCCAAGTAAATCCATTATGTATAAAATAAGAGATAAATAAGTCGAAATATTTCATGACCTTACTGAATGATTCAGAAAAAGGGTTACTCTATTTTTTCTTGTATATGAAATGTTTCTAATTGAATTTAATCTTATTCCTATTTTTATTCGAAAAAGAGTAATTCAAATTGTTTATTCCGAAATAAATTATGAGGAAAATGTATTTTCAGCTTAAATCAAACAATAATTCTCAATACTAAATGGTTATATTATAGTTAGTATTAAGAGTTACTAATCAACCAAAATGAAAAAAAGTTCTATATTAAAACAAAATCTTAGTAATTGGTAATCGTTCTCGAATCAGGTAGTTTATTCTTGTCTATTTTGATTTGAGTCCAATTCAGAACTGTTTGAATTGTGTAATCTCCAATTACTGACATCGGTAATCGTCCCAAAGCAATTTGATTATAATTCAACTCGTGACGATCATAAGTGGAAAGTTCATATTCTTCAGTCATTGATAAACAGTTTGTTGGACAATACTCGACACAGTTACCACAAAATATACAGAATCCAAAATCAATACTGTAATTAAGCAATTGTTTTTTTTTTATATTTTTTTCTAATCTCCAATCAACAACGGGTAGATCTATTGGACATACACGAACACATACTTCACAAGCAATACATTTATCAAATTCAAAGTGAATTCGACCACGGAAACGCTCTGATGCGATTGATTTTTCATAAGGATATTGAATAGTTACAGGTAAACGATTTGTGTGAGATAGGGTAATTATAAAACTTTGACCAATGTACCTTGCAGCTCGTATTGTTTGTTGACCGTAATTTATGAACCCAGTCACCATAGGGAACATATTGTAGATATCCATGAATAAAGTGATGTTTCTTTTTCTTGTTTGAGAAAGGTTAGGAATCTAGAATATCGTTATCATATTCTATTATTTATAGTGAAACAAGTTGAAAAGAAGTTGTCAATAATAGATTACCTAAAGAGATAGGTAAAAGAAATTTCCATCCAAGATTTAATAGCTGATCCATTCTCATCCTAGGTAAAGTCCATCTTGTTGTGATAGAAATGAACAGAAACAAATAAGCTTTAACTAATGTAATAAAGATACCAATTGTCATTCCAAAGACTACAGCCATTTTATTTTTTACCAAAAGTTCGGGAATGAATATGTATGGAATAAATAAATTCCACCCACCTAAGTAAAGAACTGTTACAAATAATGAAGAAACTAATAAATTTAGGTAAGAAGCAACGTAAAATAAACCGTATTTGATACCTGAATATTCGGTTTGATAACCTGCTACTAATTCCTCTTCTGCTTCTGGTAAATCAAAAGGTAATCTCTCACATTCTGCTAGAGAAGAAATTAGAAAAACTATAAATCCTATAGGTTGACGCCATAGATTCCACCCCCAAAAACCATATTTTGACTGCGCCTCAACTATATCAACTGTACTTAAACTATTAGATAATCATAGTCGATAATAACATCACTCACTGTTCCTATCGCTATTCCAAAACCGTACATGAGACCTCAGCTTCATACGGCTCCTCTATGGTTACAAATAAATGTAAGGACCGATTTCGTCAACATCTTTGTAGGTAAATAGAAGAATAAAGATACATCACATAATCCCAAATTAGACCAATGAAATTCCGTCTGCTAGAATAAGAAAAAAAAACACTTCCGAATTGATCTCATTCTCATCCTTTAGAATTCAAATTTATCTTTGTTTCAGTAATAACTTAATCCTTTAATAAAATACTTGTTATGTCAATAGATATTAAAGAATTAGAGACTAGTTCATTTCATGAATCATGATAAGAATTCCATATGTATGGATAGAAGAAAAAAATATTTATTTTTTTTTTCTTCATTTTTCTTATTCTATCTATATATATTTTTATTGTCTGTATTATTGTATGTATTCCATTTCTTTTGTTCCTGTTCTTCTTTCTGAGAAGAAGCTACTTCGAAAAAAGGATTAATTCGTTCTTTATAGTCATTCCCTTAATCAGTGAATAGGAGCATACTCTAGATCGGAATTTTGAGGAAGTACTGCTTGATCATTTCTACCAACTTAAAGCCCTTCTTATGATTCTTTTTATGTGGAAATACCTCTTTTTTCCTACCTAAAACTATCTCCATTACTAATCTTTTGTGTACCTTAGTGTTTCTAACCGTCCACTATTTTAGATTGATCCCAGGTATGGTAATACATACAAAACAGTAGTGGAAACTCCATACAGTTGATCTTTTGTGCCCGCTTCAAGATATGATAACTAATCAAAGAATCTAATCTTGGGGTAAACTGTTTACACTGCTTATCTTATGTTTACTTCCATTTTATTCTTGTACATAGGGAATGAGATTTTGTCTTCTTACTGCGAATTTAGAGGCTGTTTTCTTTCACTCATATAACTATCTGGTTTAACTCATCAATCCGAATGATAAATAAAAAGGGGAATATCTATTCAATACATTCAAGCTCTTTTCTTTATTTCGAGTAGAGAAGGAAAAAGTTCATGTTCCAACGAATCGCACGTAGAGATATTGATAACACACATAGAGTTAATGGTATTTCATAACTAATAGATTGAGCAGCAGCCCGTAGACCACCCGAAAAAGAATATTTATTATTCGAGCCATATCCTGACATAAGAAGCCCAATAGGGGCAATACTTGAAATGGCGATCCATAAAAAAACACCGATACTGAGATCGGCTAAAACAAGACGATACCCGAAGGGCATTACTAAATAACTTAGTAGAATCGATATAACCGCTAGAGACGGTCCAATACTAAACAAACGAATATTACCTCTAGATGGGAAAAGGTCCTCTTTAAAAAGTAGTTTGGTCCCATCCGCTATAGCTTGAAGAATTCCCAATGGGCCAGCATATTCAGGCCCAATACGTTGTTGTATCGCTGCGGATATTTCTCTTTCTAACCACACAATTACGAGTACCCCTATTATGATTCCTAATATAAGGGACAAAATGGGGATAAACAGCGATATGAGCCCATAGACTTCTTTTACGGATTCCGAACTAGAAAAAGAATTGATAGCTTGCACTTCTGTCATATCAATTATCATTTCAACGATCAACTTCTCCCATAATGATATCTATACTACCTAGTATCGTCATGATATCAGCCAATTTCATTCTTTTAACTAATTGGGGAAGAATTTGCAAATTGATGAAACCGGGTGGACGAATTTTCCATCTCCAAGGGAAAACACTATTATCTCCTATCATATAAATTCCTAATTCTCCTTTTGGGGCTTCTACTCTCATATAAAGTTCTTGTTTCGACAATTCAAAATTGGGTGAAGGTTTTTTACTAATGAATCCATATTCCAAATCATTCCATTCAGAATTTTTTGCTCTATCAAAATCAAAGCGTCGGACTTCCAAATTCTCATAGGGCCCCCCCGGAATCCCTTCTATAGCCTGTTGAATAATTTTTATGGACTCCGTCATTTCACCTATTCGTACTAAATAACGAGCTAATGAATCTCCTTCTTTTTGCCATTGGACTTCCCAATCGAATTCATTGTAACACTCATAATGATCAACTTTACGAAGATCCCATGGTATTCCAGAAGCTCGTAACATGGGTCCTGATAAGCCCCAATTTATTGCTTCCTCCCCACCAATAATGCCCACTCCTTCAACTCGGTCCAAAAAAATGGGATTCCGCGTAATAAGTTTTTCATATTCAGCAACTCTGGTTAAAAAATAATCGCAGAAATCCAAACATTTATCTATCCATCCATAAGGTAGATCAGCGGCTACTCCTCCGATACGGAAATAATTATGCATCATTCGCATACCTGTAGAAGCTTCAAATAAATCATATAGTAATTCCCTCTCTCTGAAAATATAGAAAAAGGGAGTCTGTGCACCAATATCCGCCATAAAAGGTCCAAGCCATAACAAATGAGAAGCTATACGACTCAGTTCTAGCATAATTACTCTTATATAACTCGCTCTTTGGGGTACTTGAACATTTCCCAACTGTTCTGGCGCATTTACCGTTATTGCCTCTGTGAACATAGTAGCTAAATAATCCCAACGTGTTACATAAGGCAGATATTGTATAATTGTTCGGTTTTCTGCTATTTTTTCCATTCCTCTGTGTAAATAGCCCAATATGGGTTCACAGTCAATAACATCTTCACCCTCGAGAGTAACGATCAGTCGAAGAACACCATGCATTGATGGGTGGTGAGGACCCATATTGACTATCATCAAACCCTTTCTTGTATCCGGTACAGTCATATTTTTTCTTCCCCGATTCATTATTTCCTAAATTTTTCATTAAAAGGAAAAATCTCATAACTAATAATAAATTCAAAACGAATCTTGAAATTTTTAAATTAATGAATTTTTGGTTCCCGAATATCCAACTGACCAATTAATTTCTTATAACGTACTCCATTTTTCTTTGACAAATAAGTCAGCAGTCGTTGACGTTTTCCCAGAATTTTTCGTAGACCTCTTTGCGATAAAAAATCCTTTTTGTGCAATTCTAAATGGGAAGTAAGTCTACGTATCTTATTGGTGAAACTGAATACTTGAAATTCAACAGATCCCTTGTTTTTCTCTTTTTCTTCTTGTGGAATAACTGAGATGAATGAATTTTTGATCATAAATTTTTTTCATCTTTTTCTTTCTTTTTTGTGGATTTTACCGATCGGGAAAAATAATAAATTATTATGCCAGTAATTTTTGTCTCTACCAGATAAAAATTTAGATTTATTCATATACCACTTTTTGACTTCATCCAAATCGAATTGAAAATTTGATTAGATAGAAAATAGAAAAGGGTATTTTTGCATTCACGAAAGAGAATGATTTCTTTGTATATAAAAAAAAAAAAAGATTCTGCGGATTTCCTCCTAGATCCAGTTGAATGGATATAAATACACTATTTAATCAAGTATCATGTACTAGAATGTAACAGGATATATGTATATTTTTTTTTTTGCTTTTATCTACTAGATATTTCGCGATTAGATAGGAAATATATCATTAGATAATTCTGAATCGCGGATACATATGTATCCTTGACATACTGAATCGACTGCCATTATTGGTATCAAACCAATAACGATTCATACAAGCTAAATCTTCTAATCGGTAATTGGGCCAAAGAAAGAATTTGAATTTAGTGAATTTATTTGTATCTGTATTAAGATGCTTATTCAAAAATTGTCTGTAGTTTTTTATCTTGTTTTCATTGCAAAATGCTGGATTTCTATCCACAACATTCCAATTACAGGAATTGAAACAAATTCGAATTCTTAATTCTCTACGACGTCTAGGAGATAGAATATTTTCAGGAACAAAAAAATCATAATGATTTTTGTCTCCATTCGCAAGCATATTGTTATATCGTCCAATGTATCTATCGAAACTTTTCTTATCAACATATCTTTTTTTTAGGTATTTTCCATTAGTTTGGTTCTTATTGATCAATGAAATACCTATGGTTTGATATATAATCAATTTTACACCCCTTTCTAGAAATAGACGAATTGGTTCGATAATCAATATTCCTTTTTTTATTAGTTCTGTAAGAGCTAGATCCTTTTGAATCAGCATCACATCCAGACACATCTCTCCTCTTTGAATCGAGGATATAACAATTTCCTTTGTATTTATTAGTCTAAGTAGGAGACAATATACCTTGATATTATCGATCATTCTTTGATTCAAGGAGTCATCCCATCTTAATTGAAAAAGGAAATATTTTTTCAAGAAAAAATAGAGTTCTGCTTCCTTATTGCTTTTGGATTGTTTTTTCTTTTTATGTTTTTTAATTTCTGATTTCGTATGATTCTCTTCAACATCTTTTTTTTTTTTTTGTTTTCTTAGATCTGATCTAAGATCTCCTTGGCCTTGTTGTTCATTTTTTTCTTGGTTGGAATTTGAAAATTCAAGATATTCTTTTTGATTAGATGATATATGAGGATTCTTTTTTTGATTTAAGTTAATGTTATTAGATTGACTAAGATTTTCATAGAAATAAAAATTAAAAAAAAGTAATTGAATTGGTATGATCTGTGGTTTAATTTTATACGCATTAAAAAGTAGCTCAAATTCTGGGAAGAACCAAGGTTCTGGATTTGATATCTTATGATATAATCTTTCTTCATTCATTCCTATCCAATCAAAAACAAAAAGTTTTTTTTTTTCAAGTTTTTGATAATTATTAGTTTCAGTCTTAAGATTTTTATTAATCTTGGTATCGATATGCGCATTGATCCAAGCTTCAATATCAATATTTTTTCTAATAGAAAAACAAAGAATTCTAGAATCAAAATATTTTCTATTCATATTTTGATCCATATCAACAATATATCCTTCCTCTAGGTAATCATTAATAACTATAGTTATTAATATATAATATGATTCGGCTTTCATTGTGTATAAATTATATGGAATTTCTTGGTTCCCATTTACTTGTAATGTAGATTCATAAATATATGAGTCCTCTCTATTCCCATAATTCATATATTCATGTGATAAAAGATCATATCTGTAGTGTTTTTTCAATTTTTCTTTTTGACTTGTTAATGAATCCACCGCATCATAATTATGATTTTGTTCCATGTAATGAATTAATTGGTCTTTTTCTTTTTTATATGAATCCAATTTTATTGAGTCTTTATCTTTATTTTGAATTATATAATGTTTATTTACTTTATTTCCCCATTTTTGGGGTACTAATCGAAACCATTTCGTCTGAGATAATTTGTATTGATAATGATCCCTTAACCAGTTTTTCCATTCATTTATTTCAGACTTATGAATTTTCTTGTACCTTGATTTGGTATCAAATATTCCTTGTGTCATACAATAATTCTTAATTGTATCCCTAAGAAATGGATAAGTTCTGTCATAGTGAAGTATAGATCTCAAGTCATACTTGTTAAATAATTGAGTTTGCGATAATATGTAAAATACATATGCTTGAGACAAGGAGGATAAGTTGTAATAAATATTTGAATTATTACTAATTTCAGTAATAAGAGTAGTACTATTAATACTATTAGAAAAGGACTTTTTTAGAGTCGAAATAAAGTTCATTGTATTTTGATTTGTTTCATCGTTGTAAATGGTAGATTTATTCAAATTTTTTTTTTTTGATTCAAAGAAAAGTTGTATATTGATACTGAAAATATGGAAGATATTTATGTATATTTTTTCGATGAAAGATTTCATAAAATAATCTGATTTACGTAATAATCGAATGTATTGTCTTTTGAGTATCTGAAAAATATTTTTACACGATTCCAATCTTTTACCATCACAAATTATAGCTATTTTTTTATTGTCTTTTGTGATTTGTTCTATTTGATTCCTTGTTGTGAGTGTCCTATCGGCAAGATCTTTCATTTTTTTTTCTATGAGTGAATAACTTGTCCAATTCATAGATCGAATTTGAATACTCGATTCACGAGTAATCTTATTAGGAGTTTTGTCATTTTTTTTCTTTTCATGTGGTTCATATACTTTCACTTTACTCAATTTAAATAAGAAAATTGGGTTTACTTTTTCAAATTCTTTCATTATTTGTTTTCGAATTAGAACTATTGGGAGGATCCATCCCGTTCTTTCTTTCCTAACTTTCAGAAACCATTTTTTTCTTTCTTTGAAAACTCTTAAAACTCGAAAAAATTTCTTTTTTACTTTTCGAATTTTTTTTTCGAGTTCCTTATAAATAGGTTCAAAAAAAGGAGATTGTTTTCGGGGAGAACCGAAGGGAAGCTCTGCTTCCATTCCCCAGATTGTTAAAAAACAAAAATTTTCTTTTTTTCTTTTTTTTTTCGTTAGATTAGATCGTACCTTAGGCTTTCGCCAAGGTTTCAGACAGAAAGGAAATAGAATCTTTATCTGAATACCGTCTGTTAACCAATCCTTTGGAAATTCTGTTTCTGATAATTGAACACCATTATAGGTGCATTTAACATGCATTTCCCTATTCCATTCTTTCAAATCCTCGTCCCACTCGGGGAATTGGAATAATAATATACGACCGATATTTTTAGCTATTATCAATGAGGGCAATATAATGTATTTTCTAAGAAAAGATTGCGTTATTAACATGGAACCCCTTATTGCTTGAGCAAATATAATGGTATCCCAAGTTTCGGATATTGCTATCCGTATCCGTTTATTTTCCTCTTTCTTTTCCTTGTATTTTTTCCCCTTTTCTTTTGTCTCTTCTTCACATTCGGAAATTCTCAATTCTGGTTCTCTTCTCAGCCAATTCCTAAAAATTCTATTTCTCATTTCAGATATATCAAAAAAAGAGAAAAAAAATGTTTTGTCTATTCGATCCAAAAAAAGTGCAGAATGCATATTTGCTTGAAACATTTCCCAAGTAACTGTTTTACGTCTTTGAGCACGCATGGATCCTTTGATTATATCCCGACGAAAATCAGATTGTTGTGAGTAACGTATCAAAGCTACTTCTTCCACTTCATCATTATTACTAATACTATTATTAGTAGTAATAGAATTGGTATTTTGATCGTTATCAGTATAAATTACCACACGTTTGGCTTTTCTTGAACGAAGCCCGGGATCTTCCGTTGATTCTTCTTCATTTTCGTCCTCTTCTTCTAAACCATTGGTCAATTTATATGACCATCGAGGAACCTTTTTCAAAATTTCTTCTATTCCAATAGATTTATTTCTAATTGTCGTTTCATCATTGAGATCAGTTGTAATTCCATCAATTCGAAATTTTAAAGCTTTTGCTTTACTTTCTAAATCAATCGTTTTTTGTTCTGCTAATAAAGACAACAAAGAAAATTTTTTCAAATTAAAACTATGTGTGGATTCAAAAGAAAATTTCCCTATTGATATTGAGGATAAAGAATTTCCAATCAAATTCAATACCGATTCCCCATCAAGTAAATTTTTTTGATGTTCAAATTTTCGGGAATCATTATATATATAAAGTATATCATGAATCTTATTTATCCAAAACGTTTCTATGGCATCTTCCGTTGTTCTATTTCTATTGCTGATTAAATCATTCTTTGAATATAATTTTTTTATTGTTCCGCGATATGGTCCATTCAAAAGAGGATCATATGTTTTGTGCAAGCATTTTTGTTCATTTTCATCATTGTACAATCT